CAATAAACCCATTGTTACGCTTTCACATCAAAGTGAGATATAGTACTTAATTTTCTTTTATTTAATGCCTATTGGTGTTCCGAGAGTACCTTTTCGAAGTCCCGGAGAGGAAGATGCATTGTGGATTGACGTATAGTGCGACTTGTCAGATATATTGGGTCATATGGTATTTCCCCGTTCTCTTCCCCGATCGAGATATCCTCCCTTTCGCCCAAGAAAGATTGATTCAATTATCAAAAATTTGGAGCGTGAAGTGCAATTAGATCTATTTTTTTCGGGAGGGTATACAGATTAATATTATCAATTAGAATAATTTATGGTTGGCTTGGTTAGGCCAATAAAATGCAGTATCCAGGCTCCGTTTAGAAAAAAAAACCAATGGGTAATAAATATATTTATGATTACTATTTATATCATATTCTATTTCTTTATAAATGGAAGTGATCTCAAACTGTTAATCAATCGAGTAATATGATGAATGCGGTGAATATTTGTTGTAAGACATGAAATAAATTGAAAAAAAAAAGGAAGCCGTAGCAAAAGGACGTGGTATTGGGGCATTTGTCCTATATGTGCAAATCCAAATCGGGCGTATCTTTACTCGGAGTAGAGCATAAACCTAAAAAAAATTGAAAAAGCCCATTCAGGAACAAGAAAATTACATCGCGATTTAGATTGTATCTCGATGAAACAATACATCAACGAAAAGTTAGTTAGATAAGTTTAGTAAATTTTTTTTTATAGATAAACAAAACAGGCTAAAACCCACCCTTCTTGAAAAATGAAAGAAAAGCCCCTTTTTATAAGTTTAAAAGCCTGTTATGAAAAAAAAGTGCTAGAATCTACATTTACACATTGATTCTTTTTTTTCGTGATTTTTGTTGAACCGTATGCATCAAAAGGTGCATGTACGGTTTCTAAGGGATACAACTTTATCCCAATCAACCGACTTTATCGAGAAAGATTACTTTTTTTAGGACAAGGGGTTGATAGCGAGATCTCGAATCAACTTATTGGTCTTATGGTATATCTCAGTATAGAGGATGATACCAAAGATCTTTATTTGTTTATAAACTCTCCTGGCGGATGGGTAATACCCGGAGTGGCTATTTATGATACTATGCAATTTGTGCGACCGGATATACAGACAATATGCATGGGATTAGCCGCTTCAATGGGATCCTTTATTCTGGTCGGAGGAGAAATTACCAAACGTCTAGCATTCCCTCACGCTTGGCGCCAATGAGTTTTTTATTTGATTTGAGAGAAAAAAGAAGACTATGCCTTCGCGCTATATGAAATATAAATATTAAGTAATAATAGCATGGCACTTCGAATTCGATATAAGAATTTTTTTTTACCCTTAAATTATGTATCGAAAGAGTAGTATGAGATAAAAGGCATTTCCGATTTTATACGATCTATCGGGAGTCCTATTTCAGCGTCACAAACTTTTTTGTTTTCACACCGGGAGCTCTTAATCTTAACAATATTTATGTTATGAAAGAATATGAAAATAAAAAAATCTTGTTTTTTTTATTTGAAAAAAAAAAAAGAAACTTTGGGATTGCTAAATAACAAACGAAATAAATATATAAAGCAACGGAGCCATCATAGTATTTTTGAACTACTCCAAAAAGAAGGGTGGTTATTGGATCATTTACCAACCTGAGTCTGATAGACCCTATATTTAATTTATATTTATTTATTTAAAAATTTTTCCATGTAAGTGTAAATAAGGTAAAAAAAAAGTGAATTCCATTATAGAGCCGTATGCAATGCGCAAAAGAAGATGCCTGTACGGTTGTTCAATTATATCTTTTTTTATTATTATTCTTTATCTCTTCACCTTTCATTATGCGAGATAGAATAAACATTTATTATGTTATATCATCAGGGTAATGATCCACCAACCTGCTGCCTCTTTTTATGAGGCACAGACGGGAGAATTTATCTTGGAAGCGGAAGAACTACTGAAGCTGCGCGAAACCCTCACAAGGGTTTATGCACAAAGGACAGGCAAACCCTTATGGGTTGTATCCGAAGACATGGAAAGAGATGTTTTTATGTCAGCAATAGAAGCCCAAGCTCATGGAATTGTTGATCTTGTAGCGACTGAATAAAAAAGAAAAAATAACAAGGATTTCACACGAATTCGTTATTTGAGATTTTATCTTCTTACCGGATTTAATATTCTATTATTTAATATTCTATTAATTAATCTCATTAATCTATTAATATAGAAATAAAATAATTCATAAGCATCCGGTTAAGATCGATCTAAACCAGCCCATTATGTATATGATTCAACATGCCAACTATTAAACAACTTATTAGAAACACAAGACAGCCAATCAGAAATGTCACGAAATCCCCCGCTCTTGGGGGATGTCCTCAACGACGAGGAACATGTACTAGGGTGTATGTGCGACTCGTTCAGATCATGGGCTAGGACAAAAGAAAGAAAACAATTGATCCAGTATCAACGATCAATACCAGTGAATAGGATAGAATGGAAGAACTCCAGTCAATATCTAAAAATAAAAAAGATCTATCCTTCTATTATGGTATCAAATGTATGGTTTCCGTTGGTGCAAATCCAATCACCTCAATTTAAAAATTTTAAATTTAAGATGAGAAAGAATTCTCCATTGATAGCAAATGGTATCCATTAAGCAGGGGAAATCCTATTTTAAAAAGCAGAAAAATTCTGCCTTACTCTTGCAAGAACGGACTAACAGGGTCAGCTACCCAGCTAATCTTCATAATTAAATACCGTTACTGTATAAGTGGATCTCGTTGTGAAAGACCTAGTACTGGATAATTATGGGTAGAGCCAAAGAGTTTGAACTGTACAAGTTAACAATAACATTGATTAAATGAAAGAAAGAAGGGCTCCGGTGTATAGAGAAGACCTCACCGTTTAAGAAGTAACCATAGAAACGATGGAACCCACTATATCCATTTATATTTATTACTTTTTTATTTACTATGTGTTTTTAATACCTAGTATCAATACAATTTTTTTTTTATAGGTGAAATGCCTAGAAAAAAAGAAAAAATCGTGGTCGGGAAGGTTATAATAGCAAAAGCCATTGGAATTTTTATTTTATACATTGGAAGAATCCGTTTTGTTATTAATAGACTAGGACACGGGAAGAGAATAACTGAAAGAAAGGAAATCGATTAGTTATTCATCAAAGTTTCATTTATTCAATGACCAGAATTAAACGAGGGTATATAGCTCGAAGACGTAGAACAAAAATCCGTTTATTTGCATCAACCTTTCGAGGGGCTCATTCAAGACTTACTCGTACTATTACTCAACAGAAAATAAGAGCCTTGGTTTCGGCTCATCGGGATAGAGGTAGACAAAAGAGAGATTTTCGTCGTTTGTGGATCACTCGGATAAATGCAGTAATTCGCGAGAATAAGGTATACTTTAGTTATAGCAAATTAATACACAATCTGTACAAGAGACAGTTGCTTCTTAATCGTAAAATACTTGCACAAATAGCTATATTAAATAAGAGTTGTCTTTATATGATTTCCAATGAGATCATAAAATAAAGAGATTGGAAGGAATCCGTTGGAATAGTTTAAATGGAGTTCCCTGGAGAATGAACTCTGGGAAGGTAGAGTAGAAATTAGTATGATAAAATATGATAAAGTCATCAAAATGAAGAAACACGTTCAATAAAAAATATTTATTCTTCTCCAATTTTTTTTTTTTTCTTACGAGTTGACTCGCTTCTTTCAAATTGTTTCTCATTATTAAGAAAAGGTAACGGAGATAAAATACGAGCTTGTTTTATAGCAATAGTAATTAATCGTTGTTGTTTTAAGGTCAACCTATTTACCCGTCTAGATAATATTTTTCCTTGTTCGCTAATAAATCGACTAATTAAACTCATGTTTCTATAATCAATTCGATCCCCCGATTGGATCGGAGGCAAACGCCTACGAAAAGATCGCTTGGATTTAAGAAGGATTCGCTTGGATTTATCCATGGTTTGTTTATTCCTTATCCTGAAAATCCCAATCCTATTTCGATCGGATCAAACATGATGTAGAATTAAGAAATAGGATTGGGTTTGTTTATATTTAAATAAATATATGTTATATATAATATGTAATTTTTCACCTTCCTTGGAAGACTGACACACGAGCGGTCGATTCGATCTATTTCTTTATCTCCCCATGAATCGTATGTTTGTAACAACAGGGACAGAATTTTCTCAATTCCAATCGACCAGGCGTATTGTGTCGATTCTTTTGAGTAATATATCTGGAAATGCCCGTTGATTCCTTATTAACACGATTTCGAAGACAACTGGTACATTCCAAAATAACTGTTACTCGGACATCTTTACCCTTGGCCATGAACCTCCTTTGGTTTATGATTCACTCAATTCTTTAATTTTCCGATCCGAAGCAAGGAAGAATAAAGGACAAAAAAAAATAGAAGCAGGTAACTCGAAATAAAATTATAAAAGAAAGATTTCGTTGCAATCAATATAGTAATAATAAGTAATATAATGATTTCTAACTATATTTATAATTAAGAATTGCCGTACAGTATTTTCAGTTAAGTATCTTGTATGATATAGTTGCCCCAACCATCACATTTTCATTTCCACTCTATTATTATATTAATATTAATTTGAGCCTGGGCCCGGGTTCATAGTTTCACTGAGGGCGAAACCGCTTTTTCTTTGTTTTTTTTTTAGAATAAGTTATTCTAAAAAAAAAAACAAAGAAAAAAATAAGGCAAGGGTAGGGATTAGTTACAGAGATTTGATTGTATCTCTAATCTTCTTCCCCCTTCTCATATCAATAACTAAAATGAAAAAAAAGGGAATATCAACGCATCCGGAAAAAAACGATTGATCTCTATCAATAAACCTGCCAAAGACCCGAACCATAAAGCACTTACTACCGGTGCCACGGAGAGATATGTTTTTAGATCTCGCATTTGAAAAACTCCTCTTTCTTTATTCGTTATTGTAATTTTATTGTAATTTGTAATACATAATGGTAATACATATATGACCAGATGTGTATATGTAGTTAATGACTGACCGCCTGTATTTGTACGCGGAGTCCCTAATTAAAATAAAAATGTACAAAAAAGATATTTCTACCTGAAATTACTAAAAAATATTAATTTTTTATGGTAGGTTTCATATTTATTTCATACTTTATATAATATAAGTCTTTTAATATATTATATGTTTGTTATATGATATATGAGACCAAAAAGAAGAAATGAAAAGAGAATTTTTGTATATCAATGGAGGAAGTAAAGATGTGGAAAACAAGACAGGGATTCTCTACAATGACACTGTAGACCAATTGAAAGGGATGTAGCGCAGCTTGGTAGCGCGTTTGTTTTGGGTACAAAATGTCACGGGTTCAAATCCTGTCATCCCTACCTATTACTTATCTTATGAGCAGTAACGAGGGATCAATTGAGATAAATTGGACATACATAATAAATCTTTAATTTTATGATATATATGCAAGATTAATTGGGGTCACAAAATCTTTATTGTGATAATGATAATAAGGCGCTCTTAGTTCAGTTCGGTAGAACGTGGGTCTCCAAAACCCGATGTCGTAGGTTCAAATCCTACAGAGCGTGATTCTGTGTTCTTGTTAATCGCGTTAGGTCGAAAATTACACTTAAATAATTGAACAGCAATCTAAATTTGACCTCCCGCGGATTAAAGGAAGTAGGAGGTCAATCAAAAAAGAGATGTTAATTAATCAAAGGTCCAACTGATCACCACGTCTGTATTGTAAATATGCAGTTACGAATAATCCGGCCAAAGTAATAGGAATTAGACCTAAGACGATTCCAAATAGAAAAACTTCAATCATTTCAATTTGTTTGAAAGGGGAAAGGGGAGGTAATATTTATCCTTAAATATTAATCTGTATTGACTATAAATCTCAATGACCAAGAATTGGAAATTGATACGTTAAGTAACTGTAGAAGATATGAACTGCCATAGAAAGATTTTTTTTATGAATTGTTCATTTAATTAATTTCAAATAAGTCGTATCTTGCTCAGACCGATAAATAGAGCTGAGGTGATAGTCA